ACTTTTTTCTTTCTTTTTATTATCTGAATATTCAGGAACTAAGACCATTCCAATGCTCCTTTTCGCCATGCATAAACTGAACCAACAATTAGGATAAGCACGAAAATTAAAGCTTCTATGAATACGGGTACCCCCAATACATCGAAACTCATTGCCCATGGATAAAGAAAAACCGTTTCAACATCAAAAACAACAAAAACTAGAGCAAACATATAATAACGGATTCGAAATTGTAACCAAGCATCGCCCATTGGTTCTATACCCGATTCATAACTAGAAAGTTTTTCTGGACCCTTTCTAATCGGGGCTAAAACTCCAGAAATTAGAAATGCCAAAATAGGAATAGCACTTGATATTATTAGAAATGCCCAGAAAATATCATATTCGTAAAGCAGAAACATAGACGAACTCCTATGAATGTGAAAAATAGACCGGATTAGTCGATTCGACCTGGAATTCATTGTCAAGTCATCCACAACTGTTTGTTTAGTCAAACCAACAATTCAGTTTGATCGAATCATCTAGTTTCGTTTGTTTGCTGTTGCGTTTTAAGATTTATTGATTGGAATTAATCCTATTTACATTTCACTTATTTCGATTTAATTTCGATATAGTACTAATTTGTATAGTAATAGTATAAATATCTATTTATACTATTACATTTATACTATTACATAGATATTTATACTATTACTATATAGTATAGTAGAATACTATACAAATCCAAAACAAGTAAAACTTTTTTGTTTTCACTTCATTTCGTATTTTTCTAAATAAAAGGAATTATAATATCTAACTAATATCTAATATGTATTAGAAATAAAAAAAAACCTTTTCTATTATCTTATTATCTATTATATATATAGAATATAGAATATATATAGAATATAGAATAAATTTATATATATATTATATAGTTATATATAGAATATAGAATAAATTTATATATAGTTATATATAGAATATAGAATAAATTTATATATATATTATATAGTTATATATAGAATATAGAATAAATTTATATATAGTTATATATAGAATATAGAATAAATTTATATATCTATTTATATATAGAATAAATTTTTTATTTTCTATCTATATTTTATAGATATTATATCTTTTTATAGATATTATCTATATATATATATTTAATATATATTTATGAGATTCTGTTGAAATGCGCTTTTGTTTTCAGTTTCTGAGCGATCTCCCTGTGAGCGAGCTTATGGGAATGATTTTAACCAAGCAACTGGAAGCGACCAGTTCCAATCAACAAAGAATACAATAATTAGGAAAAAAACTATACAACTTTTTTTATTTGTATTTGGATATTCTTTATTGTTTTAGTTTGCTTTAGTTTTAAGAATATTATTTTCATTTCATTTTTATTAATTTTATTAATTTAATAAATATTTTAAATTAATAAAATATAAAAAATTAATAAAATATAAAAATTAATAAAATATAAAATAAAAATATAAAATATAGGGCTATACGGACTCGAACCGTAGACCTTCTCGGTAAAACAGATCGAACTGATTATTATCAAAATGATTCGACCTATTTCAAAGACCCAACATGCATTTTTTTGCATTGGGCTCTTTCATTAACTGATAGAAATATCAGTTAGTCTACCATATATATATTTTTTCATATATATTTTTTCTCTTAGAAAAAAAAGGAAGATGGTTCCATGTGCTCTGATTCATTACTGATACAGGAGCACTACCAAAGTGTTTCAAAGAAGGGAAAGTTTATCTTGACGTAGGTCTGCTTCTGGCCTAGATCAACCTAAGTTAAATGAAGTCTCTATCATCCTGATTAAAAAATCAAAGATGAAACTTCATACACCTTAAGATTCATAGGACGAAAAGAGAATTTTTGAGGTCCTTATACTCATTATGCCTAGCATTGAATAGACTGGGTATTCGCCCTATCAATATCTCAAATCAATGATAGGTTCGATTCGGATCCTGCTCCTGCCTAAACGGCACCCGAATCGAACCGAACCATTTGTCAGGCTATTGTTCTCTTGTTTTGTTCCTTCAAAGTAATGGAGTAAGACATCGATTTCTCAAAAGGATCAATTTTTTTTGATTGCATGATAGACTCCCCTGAAAAACATTGGCGCGCGTGTAAACGAGGTGCTCTACCTAACTGAGCTATAGCCCTTGTGTTTGTGATACATATTTTATCATATTATTTAGATAATTTCTTGTCAAGATGAATATTACATGATCCAACATCATAATCATACCTTTTTGGTCGGTTTGATTGGTATTGCTTAGAAGTAATATCGGATTTATAATCCATCGATGTGATAGGTCCCTTTTCTTTCTCTTTATGATTCCTTATGATAATAAATGACCTACTTAACTCAGTGGTTAGAGTATTGCTTTCATACGGCGGGAGTCATTGGTTCAAATCCAATAGTAGGTAGAACTTATTAGATACCATTGATCCCGGTGTCTAATAAGTTTTTCTACCCACCTTCTTTTAT